CAAAGAATTATCTGTAATAATTCGCAAATCCGAATCGGCTAATTGTTCTCTGATAGCACCTGCCCCCGTAGAGATTTCTCGGTTTCGAAATTTCTCAAAACCTTGAGTAGTAAAAAAGAGTGGGATGCTGTATTTCCAGGATTGGATTTCATATTCGAATGAACCTCGTAATCGTAAGAAAGTAGGTTTTTTAGCTATGGACCTAGCAAAAGAAAAATTGAGATAGGTTCCTATAGTATTGGATTCCCCCCCTCACAATCGGACGTGAAGGTTTCCTCTCATCCGGCTCAAGTAGTTACACCAAATAAAGAAAGGGGTTCTTCTTCTTTTTAAACTTTGTTCGAGAAAACCCTACAAAAAGCTACTCTTTACTCAAGTTCCCAGTAAGGACCAGCCTTTCATTGATTCATTCTTATCTTTTTTTTTGTTATTTTCACTCTAACCCTTTTTCCTTTCTTTTATGTTGTTTACGAAAAAAAGGAAATGTGAAGTTATTGAGTAGTCTACTTCCCCTCAAATGATGAATCCCCTGAAAGGAATATTGTGGGACTCGTAAAGGATTTCTTTGTCTATATATTGTATTGTTCCGTTCGATCTTTTTTAGGTCTCTACTCACCTCGATGGTTATGTGCCATGATATCCCTTGAAGCATATATGCGATAGATAAGCTCCCGTAACCATGCCATATTCACTTGCGCTTGAGATTTTCTTTCTCAAAGAAATGGAATGTCTAATTCCACAAAAAGTCTTTTTTTCACGAGGTATAACTAACTATTCCTATATTATCTGTTACGGAATCGACCATGGATCAATTCCCCTTTTCTTCTATTTTGAAGTCTTGAATGCACCCATAATTCTGAGCTTCATGTTCCTCCTCCCAAGATACATGTCAGAGCCGGGGGCATCCCAATCAGATTAAATGGGATGACAGTTTCTCAGTCCAAATCTGTCAAATGAAAATTTCGATCAAATCACACATCGCAATATACTAGGCCCTCTAATTCCCTAAGGGGCTTATCTAAAAGATTCGCAATATAACTAGGAAGACGTTTCAAATACCACACATGAGTCACTGGACATGTCAGTTTGATGTATCCCATTTGGTACCTTCGTATCCGAGAATCAACAAATTCCACCCCGCATTCTTCACAATATTTCGGGTCTTCTTTTTCAGCCCCAATCCCTCGGTAATTTCCACAAGCACAAATCCCACTTTTTATGGGTCCAGAAATTCTTTCACAAAACAATCCATCTTTCTCCGGTTTATTAGTTTTATAATGAAAAGTATAGGGTTTTGTCACCTCTCCAACTATCTCTCCATTGGGTAGAATCTTTTTTGCCCAAGCCCTGATTTGTTGAGGGGAAACTGGTCCAATTCGAAGTTGTTGATGTTTATACTGGTCGATCATAGAATAGAAATTCTGATTCATTGAGATCAAGCTTCCTTCCTATTCATCTGGAAGTTCTTTTCAGATACAAGGAAATGATTCAGTTCCAGGGCCAAAGATCGTAGTTCTCGAACGAGCAATCGAAAAGATTCTGGAGCACCCTCTGGATTAGGTACTGTTGATCCAATAATCGTAGCACCAAGTACTTCTTGACGAGCTCTAATATGATCAGATTTATAAGTAAGCATCTCTTGTAAAATATGAGCAACACCAAATCCCTCTAGAGCCCAAACTTCCATTTCTCCTACTCTTTGTCCCCCTTGTTTGGCCCTCCCTCTAAGGGGTTGTTGTGTAACAAGTGCGTAATGCCCACTGGAACGTCCATGGATTTTATCATCAACTTGATGAATTAATTTTAGGATATAGGACTTTCCTATTAGAACAGGTTGTTCAAAAAGATCTCCTGTTCTTCCATCAAAGATTCTGCTTTTTCCCGGATATTCGGGTTCAAATACCCATGGATTTTTTGTTTGCTTACTGGCTTCATATAATTCAGAAAACACTAGTTTTCTTGAGGCCTCTTGCTCATATCTCTCATCAAAGGGCCCTATTCTATAATGTTTCTTTAGCAGATCCCCCGCTAACCCGAGCGAACATTCAAATATCTGTCCCACATTCATTCGTGAGGGGACTCCTAATGGATTGAATACCATATCAACGGGCGTTCCATCTTGCAAATAGGGCATATCTTGTCTAGACAAAATCTTAGAAATTATACCCTTATTCCCATGCCTTCCAGCTACTTTATCACCTACTTTGATTTCACGTTTCTGTGAAATATATACACGAATCCTTTCTGGATTATAATTGGAAACCCCCTTTCTATGGATCCATCTCACATCAATAACTCGACCCCTTCCCCCTATAGGTAGTCTTAGAGAAGTTTCTTTTGAAGTGGATACCTGAATGCCAAGTATAGCTCGTAATAATCTATCCTCCGGGGCATATGAAGATTCGCTCGCTGTCTGAGGTGTTAATTTACCTACTAAGATATCACCTGTTTCTATCCAAGATCCCAGCATCACAATTCCATTTCTGTCTAAATTTCGGAGTAAACGAGCCTCTAAATGCGGAATATCCTTAGTGATTCTTTCAGGACCTTGGCTTGTTAAATGAGTCTGAATTTCATATTTCCGGATGTGAAAAGAAGTATAAATATCTTCATAGACCAGACGTTCGCTAATTAGTACTGCGTCTTCAAAATTGTAACCTTCCCATGGCATATAAGCTACTAATACATTTTTTCCTAAAGCGAGTTCCCCACCAGCTGTAGCCGCACCACCCGCTAGAATTTGTCCCTTTTTAATGTATTTACCCCGCTTAACCTGAGTTTTTTGATGCATACAAGTATTTTTGTTGGAACGTTGATACATAACTAATGGAATGCTTAGAGTATCCCCATTACTTGAGAAAATGATCTTTTGAGTATCAGTATAAATGATTTTTCCCTTGCGTTCGGCTATAGCTGAAATCCCCGAATCTAGAGCCGTTTGGCCTTCCAAGCCAGTTCCAACAATGCACTTCTCGGACCGAGAAAGGGGAACTGCTTGACGCTGCATATTAGAACTCATTAAAGCTCGATTCGCATCATTATGCTCGATAAAAGGAATGAGGGAAGCTCCAATCGAAAAATATTGGAAGGGAAAAATGCTTCTAAGATGAATCTCTTCCCATGCAATAGTCAGGAATTCTTGACGATATCGAGCAGGAACAACCTGTTGTTCTTGAATACCCCGATTCAAGGCCAAAGAATTTCCTGCTGCTACCATAAAATATTCATCTCTATTTGGTGATAAATAAACCATCTGTGCCTCTTTTGATCTCTCAGATAATTTATAAAACGGACTCTCTATAGATCCCCAATAACCAACCTTCACATGAATAGCTAATGATCCGATAAGTCCAACATTGATTCCTTCGGACGTGTCAATAGGACAAATACGTCCATAGTGACTCGGGTGGATATCTCGTATCCGAAAACTAGCAGTTCGCCCCGTCAATCCTCCAGGACCCAAATAACTCCATTTTCGCCCATGAACAATTTGTGTCAACGGATTAGTTCGATCCAAAACTTGAGATAAAGGGTGTAGGCCAAAAAACGATTCATAAGTAGTTGTTAATGAAGTTGAAGTTACCAAATTTTGAGGAGTAGGTATCAATTTATGCCTGATTGCTCCACATATAGTTCCTCGAACCGTATTTTCTAAACGAACAAGAGCCAATCCGAATTGATCCTGTAATAGATCTGCTACAGAACGAATACGTTTATTTTTCAAGTGATTCATATCGTCAAGTGTACCCATTCCCAATTTCATTCCAATCAAATGATCCACAGCAGCCAATAGATCTCGTGGTAACAAAAAAGTATTGTTTTGGGGTATATCAAGATTCAGTCTCCGGTTCATATTTCGTCGACCAATCTTTCCTAATTCACATCTTTGTTGAAAAAATTTCTTTTGTAATTCCTTGCATAAGGACTCAGAAAATACCGGATCCCCCCCTACACAGGCAAATTGTTGATAAAACTCCAAAATAGCACTTTCTTTTGACCCAATCTTTTTTTTCTCTTTATCATTCGGGAAAGACAAGAAAATCTCAGGGTAACAAACATTATCTAGAATTTCTCTTATATTCGAACCCATAGCTGATGATAGAACTAGAATAGATATTTTTTGTTTTCTACTTACACGGGCCCATATCCTTGCTTTTCTATCAATTTCTAATTCCGACCTTCCCCCCCAATCCGATATTATAGTACTGGTATAGACAGAAATTCCGTTATGTTCCAATTCTGAACGGTAGTAAATACCGGGACTTTGCAATATTTGGTTGATCACAATTCGGTATATTCCATTTACTATAGAGGTTCCAAAAGAATTCATTATAGGGATGTTTCCAATAAAAACGGTTTGTTCTTGCATATTTCTACCGGTTTTCCAAATTAAGACCGCGGGTACATATAATTCAGAAGAATATGTGAGTGATTCATACACAGCATCTCTTTCTTTTATCAAGGGCTCTACCAATTGATATGTTTCCACAAATAATTGAAATTCAATTTCTTGATCTCTATCTTCAATTTTTTGAAACTTATGAAATTCTTCCGTCAAGCCCTGATTAATGAACCTACAAAATCCCTCAAATTGTATCTGACTAAATCCAGGTATTGTGGACATTCCCTCATTTCCATTCTGGAGCATCTTAATCTGAAGTTTCCTCTTTATTGAAAAAATCCCATTATTGGCTTGGCTCACTATTCATCGAACCCTACCTATTGATCTAGCAATGATGGAATGGATATTCTGTTTACTGAATCACATAAAATTTTAGTCAACTCCATCCATATATATCATACATATGAACGGAAGCAAGACAGAGAAATGGAGGGCATTTTCGATGCAAATTCGAATTTGAGCTTGAGCCAGGTACAAATAGAAAGAAATGGAAATTGATAAAGCATTCCTGGGAAAAATTCTGTCACTTAGGCTGATGGAGTCTTTTATCGGATATCTAAATTGATCCAATTTATACCTAATTCTTTTATTATGATATTATGATCAGGGTACAAAAAAATAAAAAATCAATGAAATATTCAAGCACGATGATCCTATATAGGGATAGGATATGTGCATAAGAAATAGACCCGGGCTCGGTATCCACGTATAAAAATATCTGTTCTGGAGTTTACACTGTTCTGGGGTTTACATATACACATATATTTTCTTATAATTAGAATTGATAATGATTAGTCGTAAATCAATTGGATTTTGCATCCATTAAGATAATACAAATGGAGATACAAAATTAAGAGCTGTTCGCTAATTCAAAGTAAGAAAAGTAAGTAAGAGTAAAAGAGTAATAAGTAAATAGTTAATGAAATAAAGAGTGAATTATTCTAAATTGCCCTGCATTTTACAGTCTGTGCTGTGACCGGGGCCGGGAATCTTTTCACTTTTCTATCAAATCTAGAGAAAAGTGAAAAGAGAAGGTAAGTTTTTAAGCGACGCGTGTTTTGAGATAAAATCAATCGAAGAAAAGAATAGAAACAGGATCCAATAAAAAGGAGGAATTCTTTTTTGGAAAAAGAAAAGATAAGTACAACGGGATTCAAGATCCAAAAAGAAAAGGAATTCAGAAAGTAAAAAATTCAAATCAAAACAAAATGAGGAGAGGAATAGAAATAGAATAATAAGAAAGAAATAATAAATAGGATTCTAGAAATTCTAGAAAGATAAGAATATATAATTTCTTTATTTCTTTCTCCATTTTGGATGGAATTTGGCGGCATGGCCAAGTGGTAAGGCGGGGGACTGCAAATCCTTTATCCCCAGTTCGAATCTGGGTGTCGCCTGATCAACAAAAAAAGACTTGGAATTTCTTAATCCTGTTGATCGAACTTGACGAATCCTTGTCCCGCAAAAGCATAGGCAAGGGCTAGGTCTGTCGATACTTTATTTTGAGAACCCGTAGGGCCTATAAAAAAAAAAAGACTGTCATCTTTTTTCTCAAAATCTGGGTTCTGAGTGTGGCTCAAACAGGTACCAATAAATCTGAAGCAACCCAATCTTCTTAATGATTGGTTTGGGCTATTCTGAATTGAATCAAATAAAAGAAATAGTGAGAATCATTCTGGGCATCAGAACTATGAAAGTAAGAATAAAGTCAGAAGTCGGAAATCTTGGTATACAAAGGTTCCTAAGAGACACTCCATTTTGGTAAGAAAGGATTCTAAAAAATACTATAAAGACTCCCTAATTATTTTACACTATAACTTCACTTAATATTGAAATATTGAGGTAGTGTCTACTAACTCTGTCTGCGATGAGATTAGATTGGATAGGCTGATGGTAAATTCATTTAATAATTGTGGAAAGAACTTATTTGTATCCAGACTCACTAGAGGCTCTGAGTGCTGCTCATAAATTGAATCAGAATGGTTGAACGGCTCTTCTTTTTTTTTTCTTATATCTTATATTTTCTATTTTTTTTTCAATTCTTTCTATTTCAATAGAATTCTATTGAATAAGAAATCTAGGAAATTTTTATGAGTGGATTTATGAAATTGTTTCATAAAGAGCCGTAAGTAAGAATCCTATTTTGACTCTGCACCATTCATTCCACTATGATTATGAATCAATAATGGAATAATTCCTTCAATAGGGGACATCATTCACATGGATATAGTAAGTCTCGCTTGGGCTGCTTTAATGGTAGTGTTTACATTTTCTCTTTCACTTGTAGTATGGGGAAGGAGTGGGCTTTAGAGCTAGGAATATTACTAATTTAGTACTTTACTGAAAAATCTACTTGTATCAATTGTGATCGTTTTGCGAAAGCTTAAAAAAAAACTTGACTTGCTTTAGTTTATCTATATTTTAGTTTATCTATATCTATATATTCTTTATATATTCTTTATTAGTAGTATTAGATTCTTCTATTTAATCCTCTATTAAATATTTTTCTTTTATTATTCTATTTTATTCTATTTATAGAATATATGATATGATATGGTATTTATATGGTATATTATGGTATATTATACCCGTACGATTCTTCCTACATGAATTCTTTCGAAGGGCCCCCGGATCCATATCCATAAGCATAAGAAGAGATAGAAAAAATCAGGAATTCAAGCAGTTGGGCTTGCAATTCTTTTGGGTTGATCGAAATGCATACAAATGGGTGTAGAGAAAAAATCGAAAATTCGAGTGCTATTTCGTTTTGATGTACGTCTAATATCTATTTAGATATAGAATAGATATCTATTGTCAATTTATCTATTTATCTATATAAGAGAAAGCTTCTTTCTGTATACAATACAACTTTATGTTTTATGTACTAAGAATATGAATGAATATGAAATATTCTACAATACTCAATTGTATAGTGTGGTAGAAAGAGCTATATATAGCTCTTTCTACCATACTATCTCAGATACTTCTGATTCTTTAAGACTTAAATAGAGTTTTAAACCTTTTCATTTCTTCAATCATTGATAAAAATGAATAATTCAAGTTTCATTAAAATTAATCATTTTGGCTGACTGTTTTGA